GGATGTCTATTCTATTCCTCTTTTTTTTAGAGAAAAAAAGATATCTCGTTCATCTATCTTTTGTCTATCTATCATTGATTCTATCTATGAATCAAGTCGAAAGACTTCGTTTTTGGGTTCCCCGAAGCCCCGAATGGATTGGATTGGATCGTTTCCGCTAACGAAATGAACGCGGAGCCCGTTCCGAATGCTTCTCCGATCCGGAAGTTCTCGCGAAGAGAATAAGATGCTCCCTCTGTCTTTTCTCGCTTTGCTAATCTTCCCCTCTAACGCGGGCCGGGCGGCGGCGGGCGCGGGAGGACTAAGAGAAGACGCTCTTCTCTTAGGTCCTTCTTTTTTCAGTGCAACACAGGAAAGCGCCCTCTTTTTGTCATCCCTGCAGCTTTCCAGATTTTGTATTGAACGCATGGCGTAGCTAGGACCTTCAAATCATGTTTGAGCCTATGTTCAAACCAACCCCCCTATTTGATATTGGAATAAGGCTGGAAAGAATGCCCGCCAAGTTCAGATAAGGGAATGCTTCCCCCAACAACCATTAAAGGAAAGGAAAGGCTCGACGAAGGGAGGCGGCGGGGAAAGGAAAACGCTTTCGGAGATCGAGAGATTTTTTTTTTTTTTTCATCGAAAACGAAGAAGGCCGAGGATGGCCTATGGTGCGTGTTATCTGAAGGGAACACGCTTTTTCGACCGCGGTGGTATGATTGCCGGGGCCTCTCCTCGTTCCGCCCGCTGGCCTATTGGGATAGCAGCCTTCGGGCTTTGCCTGCCTATGAAAAGAATTCCGGCTCGGCCCGGGAAAGCGCTGGCAACAACAGAAAGGAAGGGGTCCATGTAGCAGCTGCGCCCGCCCCCTTCTTAGTCAATGGGGCAGCTGGTTCGGCATCTACTAGAAAAAGATAGAATCCATTTCAGAAAACCACGCCTCTGCTAGGCAGCGTGTGGAATGGCCGAGAGCGGACCTTTTTGGATATATAATCCAAGTCGAGAGTGGAGTTACGGGAACAGCCGTCTGATGGAAAACTACTTTCACGTTCGGTTCAGAGAGCACTTTTTTCGTTGAGAATTCCTCGTTCCCTTTCGTGTGAATTCCCCAGCGGCGAATTCTAAACTTGTGGGGCCCTATCTATTTATTCCATCTCTCGAGCCCCGAAGAAAACCTCCCTCCCCTTCGGGCTCCATATCTCTTTTGACTCTATATATGTGGGCACCTGATATCTATGAGGGTTCACCCACCCCGGTTACAGCATTCCTTTCTATTGCGCCTAAAATATCTATTTCTGCTAATATTTCACGTGTTTCTATTTATGGTTCCTATGGAGCTACATTGCAACAAATCTTCTTTTTCTGCAGCATTGCTTCTATGATCTTAGGAGCACTGGCCGCCATGGCCCAAACGAAAGTAAAAAGACCTCTAGCTCATAGTTCAATTGGACATGTAGGTTATATTCGTACTGGTTTCTCATGTGGAACCATAGAAGGAATTCAATCACTACTAATTGGTCTCTTTATTTATGCATTAATGACGATAGATGCATTCGCCATAGTTTCAGCATTACGGCAAACCCGTGTCAAATATATAGCGGATTTGGGCGCTCTAGCCAAAACGAATCCTATTTCGGCTATTACCTTCTCCATTACTATGTTCTCATACGCGGGAATACCCCCGTTAGCCGGCTTTTGTAGCAAATTCTATTTGTTCTTCGCCGCTTTGGGTTGTGGGGCTTACTTCCTAGCCCCAGTGGGAGTAGTGACTAGCGTTATAGGTCGTTGGGCGGCCGGAAGGTTGCCACGAGTAAGTCAGTTTGGAGGACCGAAGGCAGTTCTCCGTGCACCGGACACGTAGTTTACCGAATCAGTTGCGACACGGATGGGAATGCATGCTACGAAAGATAGGGTCGAGTCTGATACATCAACCGTCTACTCAATATCCTTGTACGAGTCCACAATCACTACACGAGATGAACCTTGGTTTGGTGAATTGAAGTAGGCCTTAGGTGTAATAGGACTCCCAGTTACTGCGCGCGATCGTATACTGAGGTGCTCCCCGCCGGTTGTTGAAACGACGCGAGCCGGGCCGGGCCTCGATTCAGAAAGATGAAGGGCCCAAAAGTCTAAATAGGGGGTTACAAATCCCCCATCTCATTGGGGGCGGAAAACGAATCGACATCTCTATGTGAGACAGCCTTTTCTATTTTAGTTGGGAAAGAACGGCGAAGTCCATCCGAACCGTCCAATGAAGAATAAGAGGAGAGCAAAGCGCCAATGGCGCGCGAAGCGCATGCGGAACGGGCACGGAGAAAAATCTGTGTGGAGGAGAAGCAGCCGAGCTCATTCCCTTCGCTTCCTGGGCCTGGGCCAAAAGCAGTGCAGTCTTTCCTGGCCAAATCAAGGATTTGGGGCTTCTTGCTACGCTACTTAGAATCCATTTTTTTTTAGTAATATATATAAATAGAAAGATAGATCCATCCATCTATCCTATCCGATTTCGATTTTGATATCTAAAAAAGAATCGATTTCATTCAACGTTTGATTCAAAGAAAAAGAACTGCGCTTAGCCCCCCCGCTCATGAAACGGCTCTGCTGCAATGGATGGCAGAGGGTCCGTAGTACCCAAAGCACTGGAGTGATCCAGTAGCCGGGAAGGGGCCTAGAAGTGCCTACTACTACACCACACTACACTTGGCTCTACACATTTACCGAGCGAACCCCTGTCCAGTGCCTGGCAGAGCTAAGGGGGGCTTCAATCCTTATTCCTTATCCCCCCAGGCTAACGGGGCCTTACTTTTTAAGGGGGGAGAGCCTCAAGAAGCACTGTTGAGAGGAAGATCCTTGGCCCCTCTTCATTCTCTACAGGGTTCCAAACCTTTCTTCAACATAGGTGACAACGAGCGGGTCAGAGATGAAAGAGATCGAACACGGGAATAAGAAGCAAGCTTGCCTTCCTTTTTGATAATTAGAGGGGGATGGAGAAAGTATACAAAACATACTCGCATTTCCCAGTCGAAAAGATGGGTTCCTTTTTCGTCTCGCATTTCTCATCGAACAAATACGGGAAAAGAATCATATTGAAAACGTTCCTAACCCCTTCGTAGAGCTGTGTATTGGAAGTGATCCGAACCTGCCCGGAGCGAGCCTCCCATAGAGGCAAGTGATGTTGGTGAGCCGTATGATGGGCAACTATCTCCTGCGGTTCGGAGAGGACTCAGCTGTTAGTTAGTACCCCCTTGGTTTCGGGGTGGACCCTTTCACTCTATTTTATTATATACGCTTAGCGAAAAGAATGTTTTTTGATACACCTAGGACATGGATTCTATATGAACCAATGGATCGTAACAAGTCGTTACTACTAGCAATGACTTCCTCTTTCATTACTTCATTCTTTCTATATCCCTCACCCTTGTTCTCAGTTACTCATCAAATGGCACTCAGTTCATATCTTTAAGTTCGATCATTGACAAGGTTCAAAGAAAGGGTGGCCATTGATAAAGAATAAAGAATAAAGAATCGATTTCAAACCACAATGCTAGCAGATGGCGGGCCTCCGCTTTTCTTTTCTTTTCATTAATGAATTTTCTGTTGATGCGAAATAAGTGGTCTTAGCCTTTATGCCGCGTTGTCGGAAGGGGTTCAGTGAGACCCGGACTTAGCTCCGCAGATGTTGAAGGAAGAAGGGCAGGTTAAAAGCTTTCACCAGGTCCAGGAATCGGTATTCGCCCTGTTTCCGCTGTTCTAGAGTCGGTAGCTTTAATTGCTCGTGTTGAATCAGCCGGGAGTAACAGCGATTCGGATGAAAGGTTCTCGCAATGGAAGCTCTGTACCAAGGGTAGAGGGGAAGGTAGCTTCTGACTCTCGGTCTTCTACAGTGAAAGAACCCTCGGCTAATTTCAGCTCGAGCGAGGTAATTTGCCTGTGTTAGCAGAGCTCTTGGGGAAGGGAGGATTTTTTCACATCTGAGATTCCCACTAGGGCAGGGCTAGGAGAGAGAAGGGGTATTCCCGGTCAAAGCATTGATTCAAAGCATTGATTCGAAGCCTTTATTCTATGGGGGGCTAGGTCAGAGCTAGCATTGAATAAGAATAAGCTCGGATTCCTCTTAGCGACTATGAACGAATGCTTTCTCATTGAACAAAAAGAATAGCCGGCCTTTGTTTTTGCTGTTACAGAAGAAGCTGCTCTTGGCCTTTTGCTTGGCACTAGGAAGAAAAGATCTTAGGTTTTTTCCTTTAGGCCAATTAATAGATCAGACTTCACTTCAAGAACTAGCGAAAATAGCCCTGATCAAGGTGCGTGCGGAAGAAATGCTTGCTCTCCGCTTTATGTTAGCAAGACTCCGTTGCTATTGGACTTGGCTAGTAAGCCAAGAGGAAATCAGTCTTAACTAAGCCAAAAGGCTAGCGAACGAGGGGAAAAATCAGCTCTTGTTCAAAGGAGAATGGCTCTTGTTTGGTTCTATCTTTCTATAAAGAAGAAGATCCCACGTGCTAGCCGAAAGGCCGATTAGGATTCTGCGTTCACTCGGTTCTCTAAATAAAGGGAGAGAAGTCGCCCTAGGGCGAGGGGAGGAAGAAGGAGTTGTTCACGAATCCGTTTCAGGTTTTCAGGCATACCCGGTATTTTATCTTTCCGTTTCTGCTCCGAGGAAAGAAGTTTCATTGGGGAAGGTGGTATCTTCTAGTTTATCACTTAAGCTTTTAGCCTAAAGGACTGATCTTTGCTTGAACTTAGCCCGAGTAAGGCCGACTTAAATAAAGAAAACTAGGTGCCAAGCCTTTATGAAACCATTCCTTCTTCAGATTGAAATTCTCTCTGGGAATCATAGCCTACTTTCGTACCCCTGGGATGAGACTTGTTGACTGCTAGACTGCTTTCCTTGGTTTCACTGCTTTGAGCTTGAACATGGGCAATTTACTGTTTCAAAGAGGAGATGCGCGCCTTAGGGTAGGTAACTCAATAGGGAATTTTCTCTATTCTATCACCGGGTTAGGAGAAAGAGTTAGTTTAGTGTGGTTAAGCTGGGACATTCTCTTAAGCTAAAAAAGACTTCTTCCATAAGAAACTCGGTAGATGGTCCCAAGTTAGACTTCCCAAGATATCCTCGCTCGTAAGCATACCCGAAACGAGAAAGAAGAGATAGTCAGACCTACTCAGTACCTGCACTCGCTTCCACTAGAAAAAGGGGATTCATGAGGGTGGATGTCCCTTCTGTCACTTCTGAAATGGGGTAGATGCCTAAAACAGTTACTTCAGAAAAGGAGGTATTCGAATCCACATTCTCATTTAGCAGTAGCAGGGAAGCAAGCCGACTTCAATCAATTGCAAGAACAGCCCCTATAAGATCCAGGGCAACTACTGGTTATGCAAAGTCTTCAACTGCCTATTACAGGGCACCCAGAATCCATATTAGAGATTCGGATCGGAAAGGAGAAAGACTCTTTTATAGTCCTTTTTATGCTCTCGCCTATGCACCTCCATTTAAGCTTTCTGCAACTGGCTCGTTTGGAACCCCAACTGGAAATGCATAGGGAATAGTTTCTTTCAGTCACACGTACCAAGCGCTTGCCTGCATAGGACTCCTCGGAACCTTCTAAGAGGAGAGGACCGCTATCCATACCTTTTGGTACTCCAGATCCTATAAGCTTTTCTCTAGAATCCGTAGAAGATGGATGGATACTTTACTTGCTTGCCTACTGTCTTACACAAGCACAAGGGAGGAATGGCAGGCAAAAAGACTGGTAGCGAGACTACCTTACAGGCCTTAAGAAAGCATTAGCAATGAAAACACGACTAACATTGGCTGCAAGGGAACTATGAACTACTCCTAGACTGACAATAGTTGTATTCTCCCCTATTGAGACTTATTATTACCTACTATGCACTGCGCCTGACTACCAGAAAGAACTCAAACCGACGGGAAGAAAATTAGAAAAGCCAAGGATAGGCTTACCCCTTACACTATAAACCCTTAGGAATAGAACTGAAAATCGGTTAGAGCTTTAGGCAGATAATACGCTACCGCTACTCTTTATACTACAACTGCATCGAAGGTAAATGGCGTGCAACCTATTCGCTCACATGTACCTATTTTTATCGGCTGGATCGAAGGTAAGACTGGACTAGAACCCCCAAGGTCAATCTATCTATCTCTTAGCTGGAGCCTTACTTAAGAGGAGGAAATCCTATTAGAGTTACCCCTTGCCTTGATCATTTGACATAAACTTGCCCTTTATAAAAGAGTGCTTCCTGTAAAAAAGGGATTCAATTAAGGCTCGCTCTTGGTAATCATACTAAAAGGTTAGTTTCCCCTGCCCTATAACCTGGCTTGCTCACACTCGATGAAATGAAAGTTGCACTGGCTCTAGAAACGTATCCCCGAAACTCATGGGCGGACTCCGGAGCACTTGCTGTAACGGACTCATACCTCAAAAGGAGCACTCCAACCCTTAAGACTGCAGGGATTAAGATTGGCATTAGCAAGGAATAGGAATGCCTAAAAAAAGAGATTCATTCAGAAGCAAAGAGAATTTCAATCTATAGCCCTATTACGGTAACCCTATCTCGGGAGAACTTTTATGCTAATCAAAATTCAAACTGCTTTGCTTTTGCCCTAGAACCCCAAAGCTTTTAACCTTGTCAGCTCGCTCTCAAGGGGACTGGTACGCAGACTAATACAAGGGCTGGATGGGAAAGTTCATAAGAATGAATATCTCGTGTGGACCAGCTCATCACTATGGACAGACACAGACTTTGGAACTGAAAGGAGGACTAAAAAGCTTTAAAACAAGCTTGTCTTAGAACCTCATTGTTACCTTGACCAAACTGGAGATTGAAATTAGCTCGCTGGAAAGATTCTTTTTGAGGGGTTTTGAGGGGGTAGCATGCTAAAATAAATAAGCTAGAATTTGACTGGCACTTTCTGGAAGGGCTTATCTTATAACTGCAGTTGGCTCGAGAGAAAGATTTTTTCTGCAGCTTATAGACTGCTGGCTAAAAAGATAGAGCTATAAGATACTGCTTTTGAGAGATTGATGGAAAGTCAAGCCTTTCAAACGAACTAGCCAGGACATAAGGCCTATCCTAATAAGCTCAGCTCGGTTGGGCCGTATTCTCCTAGCCTAGAAATGCATCTTTAACGGGCTTTCTTTCCGGCTTACCTTTATAATAGAACTATATCGCTACGAACTGGCCGAGCCTTCCGTGGAACCTTAGAGCCTAAGAGAAGGGACTTTTGAGGGCAGGGACTGTAAAGGATCTCAAACGCAGGCTGGCTTTTTAGACTAATTTCGATTTATTACATTGTATACTAGTCTATTACTAGAAGAACTAGGCGGGATGGCATAAACTCCAACTCAAAGCCGGGAAGGGAAAAGACTGAAGGAAGGATAGGGTCTCACACCGGTCTAATGTAAAATTCAGTTTCTTTATTGAACAAGGAAATCTATATTTGCTATTAGCTATAGCCCCACCGGAAAAAGAGAAAGCCCTATCAGGAAATGTGATAGGAAGAAAACAGCCTAGAGGGGCGTATTATTGGGAGAACTTTACACTACTTAGAAACCTTAACTGGTAGACCTATTCTCTAGGACCTTGAAGTTTTATTGGATGAGCTTAGAAAGCGCTTAGCAAACAAGAGAGAACTCCTCATCTTTTGAGGGACACTAAAAAGGACTGCGACAATCGCAAGCACTGGATTTCATAAAACTTCAGGTAAAGCAGAAAGAATCAAAGCGAAAAGGACTGGAGAAAATACTTTGAAAACTTTCAAACAGGATTGCCCACAGGATGGATCTTGAACCTGCTAGCTCAATGCCTGAAAGATACCTTCTTTGCCCCTTTGAAGTCAAGCTTCTAACAGCCTTTTCTCAAATACGTGGAAGATACCCGCGGAAAAGAGGCATGTCGTAAAAAGAAATCCTCATACCTCCACTCCTAGGTAAAATGATATATATTATCGAGAGCCTATAGCCGCCATATCAGAACCCGGGAACTAGAACCACCCTACCAGAAAGAGGGATAAGCACAATCAAGCATACTAGTCATAGATGGCACTTGTCATACGGAGAATAAAGGTATACGGGAACTGCGGGGGCTTGCTTAGCTTAGAACTCCAACCCTAAGCACTACCTTACGTCTTAAGACGACTACTACTTAGGAATAGGCAAGAACTGGCTCTGTCTATAAGGAAAGAGGAGTAGTATTGTACCTGCTATATTCCAGAAAGCAAGCAAGACCTCGCTATTCTATTAGGCTCGGAATGAGGGAATCTACTCCAACTCAAAAATCTGATAGAGTGAGGTCGACTGGAATTCTATATATGAAAATAGTCTATATATATAGAGGTTGTTTTCCGCTCGAAGAACCGTATTCGTTACGGGCCTCGCCGAAAGCTCGAAGTTCAGACTAGTGATTCTTAGTCTTCTTGCTCAGAAAAGAAAGTGAGAGATCGGATGGATCTGACGCCAATCAATTGTGACCGGCCTACCCAACCCTCCTCCGCTCCGCCCTGAGCCGCGGTTCCTCAAGACTACTGCACTTGAAAAGAAGAACTAGAAGGTGCACTTATGTAATTGTACCATAATTAATTCACTCCTTTTGAGCCGGGAAGAAGCGATAGATAAGGGTGGGGGGTAAGCAATCCCAAACTAGGTCACTGAGTTCGAATATCTAACTGACTCAGAAGTCGTTTACGCCGATAAGTGCTTTTCCGCTCTAGTCAATGGATCGACCGAATGGTACTACCCCCCGACAGAGAACTATGCTATCCCAAGCATCTGATCCCCGGGAGGCGAGACGACGATCGTTTTGCGGCCGACGAAGTTCTCGATGCGATCTTGATGTTGATTATTCTTTTTCATCAGTACTCTCACACAGCAAGCAGTATAATGACATTATTCATTAGTGGGACTTGCGCCTCGAAGGTCGACTGTACGTACAGCTTTGACCTAACCATACGGCCTACGCACTACAAGTCAGAAAATACCTCACCTAGTTGCTCGCCTCGCTCTCCGCCTGAACTTGACTACGCCCCAGAAAGAAAGAGAGAACCGCATGAACATACAATCAAGTGTTATATGAATCTCACTCCTCAAAGCCGTAGCGCACTAGCTCCCATCAGCCCGCCCCTTTTCTTCTTCTCCGGTAAGGGCTTGTTTTTCAGTGTCTTACGTCTGGACTCTTGGGCCTCGTTCATGTTCTCGAGAAGCAAAGAAAGCTAAAGCTCCTTGCGAACTTAGTTACTAGTAGTGGGCGAGCCCTTGGTCCCATAATAGGAAGCAACTGGTGAGGCCGTTTCAATTTATCATATAAACTTCATCATATTCATTCATAAGCCTGGTTTGATCCGGCTCAACCCAAAGCTTCAGGTACTCGCTTCGTCCTTAGCCCTGAACTCGTCGTAGACTGCACTCGTTCTTAGCGCTTCTTAGTTCAACACGACTGAAATAGGATCTCTTCTCTTGGTCTACGACCTTCTAAACCTCCAAGGAGGAACAACAGCAGGTTCAAAGCCTTCCATTAGCACCTTGCCTGGTTAGCAAATCCATCCCTTTGCTCTCTGGAAAGGAGTGGCAACCCAATTAGCTAAGAGCAATTCCCAGCGTGAGGAAGATTCCGATCTCACTAAAGCGTTAATAAGAAAGACGACGACCTCACGGATTGAAAACATTATCTTATGTGTGTGGCGGCATTCATAGTGGCATTCGTAGATCTATCTAAACACTCAAAGCATGTGGCTTACTCTAGACTGACTCCCACATGTGGCGAAGGAAGTGCAGTTTAAGTGAAAAAGGAGTTCAAGGCTGAAAGCCGCTCCGGCGGAAGGAGATATAATAGAAAGATAGAGAGTGCAGGCGATTCACCGAAAGCACAAATGTGATCACGTATCTAATGCCCATTGGCCCACCTTCCGGAGATATGAGGCTACCGGAACCAAACCATGATTCCTTTACACCAGGGGCGACTGAGAGAGAAAAAGCTCCGAACCAGACCCAGGACCCCTTCTTCACCGGGATATGAGCTAAACTTCAACGATAGGACGTGGGCTAATAAAAAACTCATTTTCTCACGAGATGGTCAAAGACATGAGAAGAATAAGCAATCAAAGAGGTACGGTCAAATCAATGCTTTCAATCAGCTTTAACCCATTCTTTTATTGCTCAGTCGAAAGATGAAGGGGGATCCGCAGGTCTCGGTCTCGTAGATATGCTTGGATGGGACTCAGAGGAGTCCCCGGTGGAGACAGTCGAGACTAAAAGAAAGAGTATACATTTTAGCAGTAGAAGAACCCATTTATGAAATAGCTCGAACCGAACGTCCAGAGGAAGATGCGTAAGTCTTATCCCAAAATCCATCATTCTCATCAATTCCCGTTAAGGCAAGTTTAGCCGCCCTGGCCTGGAATGAACTTCTTTTAGAACGGTAGCTCACGATCCAGTATTGAATAAATAAGATGAGTAGCTCATTTCTGTGTTCAAGGTCAGTCAAGGTTCTTTTCTTTCCGTCTTCCTTCGTTCTAGCCCTGAGAATGCCTTTCCTGCCCAAGGGGAAGATGGGGAGTCAAGGTCCAGGTTGATTGATTCGTTAGGTAAGGGAGCTATCCAGTCAACTTCTTTTCTTCCATTGAGCAAGGAAAGGTTGTTATTACTGGGTAAGTGAAGTTCCAATTCCGATTAGAACAGCGAAGACGGGACCATCCCGCTCGGGCTTCACTTCAACGTCCTCAGTTCGGGCTAGATTCAAGGTATGCGCCCATATGCCAGTGGATTGATTTTGATTCAGGGTTAGCTCCTAGTCCAAAGAGATTGGGTTTGTGTGAAGTGGGTACAAGAAAGAAGGTCCATTTTCCCACGTAGTTCGTTGGTCAAGCCAACGATTCTCTTCTCAAAGTAATAGAGAGATCTTTTTCTAGTTAGACTTCTATCAATGCAATGAAAGAACCATCCCTTCCTATTAAGAAAGAAGGTCCATTTTCCCACGTAGTTCGTTGGTCAAGCCAACGATTCTCTTCTCAAAGTAATAGAGAGATCTTTTTCTAGTTAGACTTCTATCAATGCAATGAAAGAACCATCCCTTCCTATTTCTTTGTCCTGTCAGATAGAAAGAAAATTAGACCCCAAAGAGCCCTTCTTTACCACTTTAGGGGGTGGGGGTGAAGGGGGGGTTTACATACAACCGAGGCAAAATGGTTTATGATTGAATTCCTATTTCTTTGTCCTGTCAGATAGAAAGAAAATTAGACCCCAAAGAGCCCTTCTTTACCACTTTAGGGGGTGGGGGTGAAGGGGGGGTTTACATACAACCGAGGCAAAATGGTTTATGATTGAATTTTTACAGGGAGCCTCTTCCTTTATAAGGAAGAAACTTTCTTGCTGTGATAAAAAAAGTACAGCAGTGAGTCCCGCTGTGATGCAGGGCACTAACCACGATAGAACGGAAATAAGGGTAAAAGTGTTATCCGATAATTATGTAAATTGCAGTTGTTGTACTTGGGACAGAAAGAAGAAAAAAGGGAGAAGGCGGAAAGACCCCGAAACGGAGCTTTCGGAGAGGCCGCTTTTGCAAAAACACGAGAAGTTGTGCAATGTGAAGGCAAGAAGACCTGCACCGGAGCCTCACCCTGGGGGGGGTGAAGAACTCATCTCTAAGAGGACTCCGAATTCGGAGTCTTCGTTCCATTCGGCTATTACAAAATTTTCCAGCCCGCCGAACTCTTCTCCTTCTCCTTTTATTACTTCTAATTCTCCCGCCCATACTGCGAGGGAAGCTGTCCAAGGGACTATTAGTTTAAGAGCTCCTAAGGGGCCACCGCGGGGGAGCATTATTCAAAAAGGAAAACCGGACGCCACCTCTCTCGTGGGGAAAGGCCCCGGGGATCAACTTATTAACAAGCTACACCTCCTTCTACTCCCCCCATTGATAATAGGCAGCATTCTTTGGGAGCACAGCTCCGCGGGAGATATTTTTAGCTGTATCGTAGATTACGATATGAGCACTCTGCCAACGATAGAGCCCATCAAAGTAGACCTTGAGGCTTTAGCCCAGGCTCAAAAGGTGGGAGAGGCCGTAGGCTCAATGCAAGGGAGTGCACCAGCTGAAAGAGCCGCGCTGGAAATAGAACAGCAGGTTTCCTGTCCACATAAAATGGCGTTGTGGGCAGCGGCTTTCCTCCTTGCTGTAGCTATTGCTTATAGTCGGAGATACTCATAGTAGAGTATTTCAGAACGACGGCCTACGGTTATGGGTGTGGGGGTTATTTCAAGTGGTCTAGTCATTATAAAAAAGAAGCCGAGGCCCCTACCCCTAGCGATAGGGGGAAAGAAGAGTGGGTATGCGGAGTTTTGATTTTGAATGGACGCCTGCGGAGGAGAGAAGGTGAAGCTGCTCCATGGGCTTGGCTAACGTTGTTGTTTTGGCTAGAGAGAGGCCAAAGTAAGGCAGTGAAAGAGCAGGACTTCTTTCACGCACTGAAAGGCAGGCCTTGTCATGGTGAGTTTTCTTTTTTGATTGCTTTGGTCCGACTTAAATCTTTTGGTCTGGATTTGGCGCAAAGGCCACTTTTCTCATAGGTAGATTGCATTGCTTCAATGAATTCCTTGTAGAATAGAGGGCTTTACACTTGCGCCTCTTGGCAAAGGACCGAGAGATGAGGGAAGCTGCATAGAATGAATAAGAAGACCGGGCACAAGGAAAGCATTTCGAGGAGGACGGAGAGGAGGATGGAGGCGGATCGGTTGGAACGAACGCGGGCTAGCCGGCCGGGAGGTTCGATTCCTCCCCGATTCCTATTTACTCGATCCATTGTTCCCTTGTTCGTGAAATCTTAAGGTTCATAGTCCTTTAGCTCTTATGACAGTGGCTTATGAAAGTGGTACCACCTCTCAACAAGGGCAGGGGTCAGCCTTCGGCATCTCCTTCAGAAGCACCCTCAAGGGAAGTACTACAAGAGTATCCCACTGAGACTCGAATTCTTGCAACGTCTGAGAAAGGCACTCCAGCAGCCGCTCACCGGCCTGTCACCCGGCATATGCATGATAGGCCTCCAGCCCAATCTCAAAAACGAAAGCAAAAGCAGGCCACCGCTAAAAAAAGCCGAAAGGAGATTCTTTCAAAAAAGTGAAAGTGCAAACAGAATGTTCAATTCTATAATCTTAGTGCTAACCGGGCAAGGATATTTATTCTTACCACTAGTCGGGATCGCTGGGGGAGAAAGATTAGCTCCAATCTTTCTGCCTGCATGCTTGAGCTTAGCTTTGGTACAGGATAAGCACAACTCGCTAACGGGAGAATCACTCCCTTTCTTATGGTGCAAGGTAGTATCCCCTGCTCCCTTGCTTGAAGGTCTTTCTTTCCTACCGGACGACTACTGACAACTAGCATGACAGAGCTTCCTTGAGAATAATCACTAGCTTCATTCTTCTAGCTTTCTTTGATTCGCTTCCTTTTTTTTATTCTACGAGATATCGCTTTTTCCTGTTTTCTGGCTGACTGTATTCTTTCTTGCTTGAATTTCCTTTCTATCACAAGAGCTAGTGTTCCTCTCTTTCTTTGCTTAGACTCGATTGAAGGTTAGAATGATTTGATTGAATACTCTATGAAAGGTTCTACTTGTTTGAATTCGCTATAAGTTAGAGTTAGCCTGACTACTATCATGAATTAGCTATAAGGACTCCCTTCTTCCTTCTTTATGGTACTCTATCTCAGTAGCTGGTTGGTCAATACAATGGCTTAAGAAATCAAAATATGGGCGGACCAATCCAAATCGCTGACTTATGAATGGAACTAGATACGCGGGAAACTACAACTAAATTACGACCCCATTCTATAGTGACAGCATGTGCTGAGGCAGACACCCAATTTGATGATAAAATCACTCTCTTCCTTCTGTCAGCCGGTAGCACTCGTGAGTTGTGGGGAAGCACACAAGAATTGGTCAACGAGTAGGAAGACTTGGAAATTCTTTGGAAAGGGTGGCTAACACTAATATGCCTATAAACTACTATGGTGGTCATCATCGCTATGGCATGCACTGTGGCATGTTCTATGGTGCCTAGCCTATGCTGCTGGCCAACTACAGATCGATAGTGAGATTCTGATGCTATGCAGTTACGGATGCTCGTAATAGAAATTATGATCTTCGTGATCGTTAGGAAGAGCCGGATGCTCGTGATCTATATTTTTATGTTTGGGATCGAAAGATTCTGATGTTCGTAAGCGAGACCCAGTAGCACCAGCAACAGCAAATAAGCTACCACCTGATCTTGACCCTGACAGAACAGAATTCAAAGTTGAAGAACCTCGTCTCACATCTCTTCCTGTCCAAGGTGGGAAAAGCACAACTCCGTCCAGTATCTTTCCCTGTTCCGATATAGCCTAATATCCCCAGTAGAAGTGTGGATGGACCGGCGTGGATAGGGGATGTCCCACCATCATATAGTCCAATTCCTTTCCAGTGCCAGCATTCCTTTGTACGCATATCTAGGCGCAGTTCCAGTAGATGACCTTGTTGATCCGGGACCAGAGCCTGTTGACTAAGTAGCAGATAGACCCTCGGAGGGGACGCCCACAGCAGAGTCAGCAGAGAGAGCATGGGCAGGAAAATAACAAGCTCCATAGCCGGTTGTTAACCTAATAGCATGATGGGCATAGACAGTACCATAGGTTGGTTCCAGATCGAGCTATTAAAGCACCTGACGGAACGGAACCAAAATCTAGTAGAGGAAAAGGCAGGGTTTTTGCCCGAACGGAGTACTCTCTCTCTAGCTTGTAGCCAAGCAAGCAAGTTAGGCCTAAGGAACGGAATAACCAAGCATAACGTAAGGAAAACTCACTTTTGATTAAGATAGAAGATATAGGGCAGAAGAAGATCAGGCACGCAAACCAAGTCTTTCCAGTCGGGGAGTTAGAACTAGGAAGGCTTTCCTCTGACTTTCTCAACATTTCTTTTGTATGTATGCATGCCAACGAGATCTCATGAGAGCAGTAAGCTCACTCACAATCTACGGCTCAATTAGCGCCAACTTCAGGGGCGGGAATTCACTCCAAAGCGGATTTTGTTCGCTCTGCTCCTATTGATTCTGTTGTTCTAGACAAACCCTCCACCCAACAAAAAGAAAATGCTGCGTCGGTTTCGGCTTCATTGTCTGTTTAAGCGTATGTTTCAGATTCAGCCTCTTCGGATGCGTCTTCTTATGCTCACCAAATCGAAACTTCATTTCTTCTATACTCGGATCAAGGATCAACATCATTACTTAGGGCAAGATCAGATCCAGACGGGCGCCACCTCGCCTTCTCGCGACAGGAGAAGCGAAGCCAATTCGATTTACGAAATTCAAATCAGGCTGCACGGAGGAACCCCTCTCACGACATTATGAGAGAGGGAAAACCCAACCTTCCAACGAAGACAAATCGAGGGAGAAGAAGTACTTCGACCTAAGATCACCAACCCCAGCCCCAAATCCTTCCTTCCAAACCTTACCGAGCTCCCTTAATGGCAACTCAATCTCAAATTCCATTTCAATCTAAAGCCCTTCCTCTGCTCCAATTCTGTAGTATACCCATTTACCTACCTTGAAAGGGAGGAAATCCTATTCTTCATTTGCTGAAACAACAGCATATGTCTCTGCGTCAGTGTCGGCTTACATACCCTGACCCCACCGACCATTCTCAACGTGGCTTAAAAGCTCTTAGATTTCCCTTATCGAGGGAGTTTCGTTTAGCCCCGTTCCCAAGATCGATCCCTTTCCCAAGCGTAGAAGATGACTCAAGGTCTTTTCTTTCTTTAGAAAGATTTTTTCAAGAAGTGGTGCTCTTTCGTCTCCGTCAGTAGGACCAGTGTTACGCGAGGTATCAAGGAAGATGGTCTGCCTCACGATCTGCCTCATCTGAATAAAAACAATAAGGAATAGGACTAGCTCCATTGCAAATTCCCCATTTATGTAGTCTACTAGGCTTGATTCTCCATACGTTAGGGAATTCGCTTTCAAATTGATAGACCTTGACTATCCAAGCTCTACTTATGTTAGTACTTGTGATCGATAGAGAAGCCTTCCAATTGGAGTAACCCGTCAGTGCCACTTCCTGTTCTCTAGCCGCGTCTAACCACAGAAAAAGATCCAACTGAAATTGAATTCTTTCTGTTTCTTCGAGCAGGGACCAAACAAAACGGGTCAATATTGCGGGTTTCATCTTCCATCTTTCCATTCTACCGGAGCTGGTTTTTTTCAATAAGATTCGTCGCAGACAAGAGAGCCAAATTACTGAGTCGAAATTTTAGCTGTCCAGCTTAACCTAACCAAAGGAATAACAAAGAACAATCGAAGAGTTCGAACCCTCATATTCGCCTAACCGATCAGCATTCTTTATTAATATGCATCATATATTGCCAGTGCCCCCTTCCCACTGAAGTGGGTGTGGGTAGCTTTTCGAGGATCACTAGTCTGGACCGGCGGGTTAAATTGAATTGGAACTAGAAGACAAGACTCCAGGAGCTCTCGGGCTCTGAACGAACGCCCTCCCCTATAGGCTCAAACGCTAGATCCTCCCCTACCAAGGTATATAACTCTACAGAACAAAGAGAGAGGTGTTTCAATCCCGGTCGTGCTATATAGTGTATTTACTATTAACGGCTCTTGAAGAGCTACTACGTTCTTATCTTCCTGAGAGATAATAGGTCTTTTAAAGAGGAGTGACCCCCGGCCAGAATAAGTCATTGAGCGGCGAGCACTAGACCTTACGCATATTATTTGCACACTCTAGGTCCTTCACCAGCTTGCTTCGGGGAGGGTTATAAAAGTAAGTTATAAGGGCAAAGACCGATGAGGGCAAAGAGCCACGATAAAACCTGCTAGTGATAGGGATCTCTATCCTTTAGAGTGCGCTCAAGTGATTAAAGCAAAAGTGTCCTCTATTTGGTGAGGCTGACTCTTGTAAGTATAAGCCCAATCAACAGGTCCTCCCATGGCCCCAATTGAGTGTGTACGCGCCTTCAGGCTGGCAAGCCCATGTTTACAGAGTTGGTTTGTAAACAAGGAGTAGTCTCCTTCTGTTCTGAAATTACGCTTTTGGACTCTGTAGATCTCAATCTAGCGATGACACCTGGACATCAATTGATGGATAAACACCTGGCGTCGGGAATTATTAACGGGGGAATCGGGATCTCGTTACTTGCAAAACCAATGGCATTCGGGGAAGACTCGCTACCAAGCTGTATAGGATGGGCAAGGGGTAGGTCTCACTTAAGGCTCATATCGTATCGTCTCAAAAGCCAAGATATTGGAAAAGTCGAATAAGTGTTTTAACCCAGGTGTTTTTGTTTTATAGTTCCTGGCAACAAAGTGTTTGCCGAACTGACTCCACATTATTCGTACCTTGCAAGGTCAGATATTAGAGGTAGCGGCTAAAGAAGAAAGCTAAAGCTCTGTGGACCAGACTAAGACGATCTACGTGAGGCAGCAGCTCGTGAAGTTTCCATATGAAGCGCCGATCTTCTTTCTAGTGACCGATCGGATTTCGAAAGCCCAAGTGCGTACCTGCTAGTACGGACCAGTAGGGGGACAAGCCCTCTCTATACCCAAACCGTGCCTGAACTTGCTGAACGATGCGTGAAAGAAAGTCGGGTCGGAGCTATTAGTGTAAGAACAATACGTGAAAGAAGTGTAAGAACGATGCGTGAAAGTCTGATTGAAAAACCTCGTATTATGTTCCTCAAAGTCAGTGTATGAACTAATAAGCCCTCACCTGGGGCAAAACCAAACAACGCAGGGCACTCCCTGGTCCTACGGAATAAACAAGAAAGCCAGAAGAAGCCCTCGTAGCGCAATGAGTCGAAGGTGCCAATCGGCGCTTTCTTTTCTTCTTTAGAGGTGAGATTCTGAGGCAAGAAGAGAGGCCGAACCCCTTGTTGAATCCCCGGAATCAGACCGGCTTTCAGTTGTTTCGTAGTTGGCTCAGGGTCTCCACGAATTAGGAATCTTCCTCTGGGGGAGCATACTTAGTCATCAATAAGATAGATAGTAGCTCCTGGTTGCGCTTCGTTCACCCGTTTGAGCAGCGAATGGTACCCCTACAACATGTGGAAGGGCAGTGGAAGGTCAGGTAGTAGATAGAACCTACCTCTACTGTGGGCACCGGTTCCTCCAGGGTGGATACACTTTTAAAAACCCTTCTTGGCCTTGCAAGTGATTATTATGGATTTTTTTTCTGATTTTTAGTGACTCTTAGTTAGAATTGCAAGTTTAATCTGCTAATCATCGGGTGCCATTGCTGGGTAGGCTCCAACGACTGATGAGCTACGTGAGGTTAGGAAGTGCACCACTATTTATGACACACGCTCAAATGCATAAATAAAAGATTGTTATAAATATTATTGCTTGACAGTGCCAACGTCCACTTACTTGCTTGGCTGGCATGCCTTTTACTTTTAGGTTGGTTTTCTTCCTAGCTGGCAAGCCCCTTCTCATAGTTGCTTGTCTCTTTATCGCTTCGCTTACGAGGAACTAGCTTGCCTTCGCCTGCCTTGCATACTAATTCCCGTTGGTTTTGGTAAGGCCTTCCTCTTCAAGTAGTAACGCTTTGCATTCGCAGGAACTAGCCCATTGCGGTAACATCGTTCAGTTCATAGGTTTGTGATTTGAGGAGTTCTCTTTTCGATACCCTAACTAGTAAGGGTTCAGACTTCCTCACTACTGCTTTAAAGCCTGTCAAGTGGAGCCTGAGGAACTTGACGTAACTGGATCTGAGACTCTCGCCTATCTCTAAAGGGGCGTGAGCACTCCACTTGCTGAGAATCTCATCTTGTTTTTCTTTTTATTTCGTTAAGTAAGTAAGAATGTGGTGACTTTTTTCCTTTGTTTGGCTTGAGTCCAATCTCATCTGTCAGGAGATGGAGTCGTCTTGCTTAGTAAGGATAAGGAGTTGTTATATATAAGGTGCGCTTTGGGAATTCTTTTTTTTGCTTCTGTTGGTCGCTGAGAGGCCTTAGTAAGATTTCTCTGTTGTTTTATTGAATAGCCCTTCTGTGGTGGACTTTTGATTGTAACCTGGTAGTTGGTAGTAGTTGAATGATATTCTTTCTCTTTCTTGCGTGCTACTCTTCCTGCTTTCCTTCTCTCTTTTTCCGAAGAAGACAGGGGAGGCGCGACACGAGCATACTCAGTTTGCGGAAGTGAAGAGAGCTCGCGATGCGGTGTTTGACTTCGGTATACACGATTGCGCATTCTTCGCTGAGGTCGGGTCTTCAGTCCCTTCATAGGGACAGCAGGGTAGCTGTTCAGTACCTGATGTGGTTGTGGTTAATCCAGGGAGTGCTGATTTCAGCAGCGGTTTGATTCTGGTTGGGCAGATAGTGGTGCCACTTGGTTCGTTGCAGGACAGCCCGGGTTTAGCTCCAGGGGGAGCGACTCATAGTAAATGTCCACTGATTTCAGCAGATGTTGAGGATAGTTCTGATTCGCTCTCAGTTTAGCAGTCATAGGATCTGAGGTTGCCAGTTTCTGATGAGGTCAGAGTTGCTCACAGCAGAAGCGTTCGGAGACAGAGATCAGACAGGTCGTTTCAGAGATGTTATCGAGGCATATAGGAGGCCACCGTACTTTTCTCAATCCGATGGTGCAGGAGAGACTTGCTGGTCGGGGTGTTCGATGATCGTGGGCGTGTAGGCGAGCAGAGGGATCCGAGATCGGGTAGCGGCTCATTATTCAAATAAATGAAAATACAGAATATCAATAGAATAGCCCGCTCCTGGATCAGATGATCTTGATTGAAAGAGGCAAGCCCGCAGATCGGGATGATATCCTGATTTTAAGAGGTTATTTAATTCTACGCTCGTTCTGAACCTCATTTCTCTTGGGTTGGTCAACCATTTTTAGAGTTTATACGGAAACGAAGACTTTCGAGAACAAATATTGGACCGGGAAGAGGGGCAAAAAAGAAAGTGGAAGCGCATATGGCACGAAAAGGAAATCCGATTCTCTTGGGTTGGTCAACCATTTTTAGAGTTTATACGGAAACGAAGACTTTCGAGAACAAATATTGGACCGGGAAGAGGGGCAAAAAAGAAAGTGGAAGCGCATATGGCACGAAAAGGAAATCCGATTTCGGTCAGATGGTCAACCATTTTTAGAGTTTATACGGAAACGAAGACTTTCGAGAACAAATATTGGACCGGGAAGAGGGGCAAAAAAGAAAGTGGAAGCGCATATGGCACGAAAAGGAAATCCGATTTCGGTCAGACTAGATCTGAATCGTAGTTCAGATTCAAGTCGGTTCAGTGAGGGCGACCGCGAAAGTCACCGAATGTTTCATTCTTCAGTTTGGCCTAAAAAAAAAAGCGTGGGAGGACGTTGCGGATGTCCGGGACGGACACGACTTCTTCTAACGCTAGAAGACCACTGGGAAACACCCGGGACCAGAGCATGTCGTGAAAGAAGCACACTGGGCGGGCGTGCTTCGACCGTGTCTCCGGGGCACAGTTGAATGTAGATATCATGAACGCGAGGTGCAGGATACCAGGCCGAGAAACCCGGGCTACCACCCCCCTATGCGCCGATCGCTAGCGCATCCAGGCCCCCGGCGCCCAGCTCAGCTGGAGAGGCCTAGCCTGATCTGAGAAGTGCTAATTCGGTTCGGATAGACTTCATTCAAGAAGGCCGCCGCCCCTGGAATCAATAAGAAAACAAGTGCTAAGTTTCAGATCAGTGAATAAACCGAAACGAAAGAAGAGACGTTTCTCGCTCAGCGCCTAAAGCGCACTATGCTCCGCTTCAACAAATAAGAGTTTTCGGTGGAACCGGTGAACCACGCGAGCTGGTTAGATGCGTGGGACAGAGGGCTCGTAGTACCGGCTAGCGCAGCTATGCAGTGGAAGGGAAGGAGCCTAAATCGACCCCCTTCTTTCTTTTTTGAAAAAAAAATCAGTACAAAGAGATTAGACTCTCGGATGAGACTAAGCAGCCACCGACCGTTCCGACGCGCCCCTGACCTATCTTGATTAAGACCGAAAACCTATCTAAAAAGGAGCCTTGTTTAAGCTGTCAAACAAATGATAGAATGGAAAATTAAGAATATCCCACTAGTAGGGAAGGGATATGGATGGAGTCTCGCTCAGTAAAGAGAAGAGAGTTGTAGATTCGTAGAAAAGGAGAAGAGCCTTTACTTTCTATGTTAATGTTATTAGTAAAGCGCTAACGCTGCAATCTTTCTAAAGCGCGAAACTTGACTTTGAGAAAGAAGGTGCTTGTTGCCGCTTTATTCGTAAGTAAGCTTGTTTTAAAAGGCGAAAGGTTGCTTTTTTTTAGACCTATAAGGCGCGTTAGCGCTTTTTAATAACATAGACTAATAACATAGAAAGGGCTTTTCAAAAAAGGGTGCGCTGGTTTGGAACCCTATACAATACAAGGGGCCTTTCCTTTCAAATGACAACTGCCTCTTCCTGCTGCGAGGTCGTTGCACGAAACCAAACAGCCCCCGCCCGATCAAGTACCAGTTGCTTCGCTGGTAGGCCCACTTAGGTTAGGGGGCATTGTCCCTCAGTTCTTACCAACCTCCGGTGTGTAATCGACATGTTGCTAGCTTCAACTCGGTTGAATAAGAATCATTTATTCTCTCTGCTGTCCATTTCTTATTCATTCAGGGCGTTCGGCCGGTGCTCCTTTCTCAAACAACTCTGAACGTTAAGGAAGATAAGGGAAGACCACCTGGGCGAACCGACCGAAGGGACTTGACTTATCCGAACCGAACGATAGCGGCTTAAAGCTAAGCCTATCACGAGCAGCGTCGCTGCTTGATCGGCGGGGAGGAGCATCTCCAGGGGCAAAGGATCAAGCGCTTTGACTTTGTCCCGGGGAATCCACCACAAGTTGGGTTTGAGAGCCGTGTGATGGGTGACTATCCCGCACGGTTCGGAGAGCACTTTTAGTCTGCGTTGGTGAATGGAAGCCCCCCAAGAAAGAAGCGGCTCTTCCCACGGCGGAGTCACCATTGACTCTATTTATTATTATGGTAAATCAGTGTATCAAGATGTCAATCTGAGATCTTATTTCGGTTCAATACGTCCACCTACGAGACTCACCTTTGGCTTTCGTCTCGGTAGGTGTATTATTATACATTTTCCAAAAAGAACATTCATTCATTTCTTTCTTCCCCGTCGACCACGACGACGGAAACGACGCAAAAAAACCAGACCCGGAAAGGAGAAGGGCCGGTGGTGGACATTCGGGAAAGTCGGGCCGATCGGGTGTCTTCATTCAAGCGACGATACAGAAGAAGAACGAAACAAAGTGAAAGGCTGGGGGGCAAGGAAAAGAGTCGAGTCGATCAGGCTCGACGACCGGGAGAAGCAAAACGAAATCAGGATTTGGCCGAAAAAAAAGCAACGCTATGGATACCATGACCGACCACCATCGATAAAGAAGAATCTTTCTAAATCACTTCGGGTCAGCGGGGCCTTCAAGCATCCGAAATACGCCGGGGTTGTAAATGACATAGCGTTCCTGATAAAAAATGCCGGCT